GGAAAATGGAAAGTTGAAAAATCATTATATAATAATCCAAAAATTGCAATAGAAAAATAATACAGAAATTGCAATAGAAAAGAAAAAGAGAGGTTTGAGATGATTTTTCAATCTTTTATACTGGATAATCTAGTATTCTTATGCATGAAGATAATTAATTCGATAGTTGTGGTCGGACTCTATTATGGATTTCTGACCACATTTTCCATAGGGCCCTCTTATCTCTTCCTTCTTCGAGCTCGGGTTGTGGAAGAAGGGACCGAGAAGAAAATATCAGCAACAACTGGGTTTATTACGGGACAGCTCATAATGTTCATATCGATCTATTATGCGCCTTTGCATCTAGCATTGGGTAGACCCCATACAATAACTGTCATAGCTCTACCCTATCTTTTATTTCAGTTCTTCGGCAATAATCACAAAAACTTTTTGAATTATGGATACAAGAATCCAAATTCAATACGTAATTTTAGTATTCAAAGAATATTCTTTCAGAATCTTATTTTTCAGTTATTAAACCCCTTTTTTTTACCAAGTTCAATATTAATCAGATTAGTAAATATTTAAATAATACCAAATTAGTATAAAGATTAATATATATAATATATACAATAAGATATACGAAGATATTCGCCCGCCTCCAACATATTTGATAGTCTCTCCCATAAAAAAACTTGTAATACCTATTCCATTTGGAATTCCATCAATTATTTTTTTATCAAAAAAATAATTGAATTTAACTAATTTTCTTAAACTTGCAATTAAAGATATTTCATAAAAAACATCTATATAACCACGATTACATGACCAATCATGTATGACATTTTGAAAATTATCGGCAACAATTTTATTAGGAACACTTTTTTCAAATAAGTTTAATAAATTCAAATTTTGTAAATCTGAATAAACCGGTTTGTAAAAAAAAGATGCTATAAATATTCCGAAAAAAGTTAGAATCACCGAAAAAGTTGCCTTTGTCAAAAATTCATACCAATCCACAAAATTGTTTGAATTTGGATGTAAAAGGTCTATAAACGGAATTAACCATTTTGATAATATATCCCAATCTATTCCTTTTTGGTTGAAAGAAATTCCTATGGCCCCAATGAATAAAGTAAAGAAGACTAAAACAAGGATAGAAAATAGCATAGTATTGTCCGATTCATGAGGATATAAACAAGAATTTTTTTTAGTACCAAAATGGGTAATATCAAAAAAAAGACGTGTTATGTTTTTGACATTTTGATTAATTCGATGTGGATATGTCTTCTGGATAAAAAAAGAAGTCATTTCATTATTATTCATTCTTAAGAAAGCTAAGAAAAAATTTTTGTTTTTTAATTTATGTTTTATTTCCTTTTTCCCCCATAAAGATATTGAATAGAATGAATTATTTTTCTTTCCATTGAAATTTCGAAAATGAACGTTTAAATATCCTTCAAAAACAAGTAAATAGATCCGAAACATATAAAATGCAGTTAATCCTGCTGTGGAACAAGCTATTATTGCAAAAATTGGTGAATACAACCAACTATCATTAAGAATCTCATCTTTAGACCAAAAACAGGCAAAAGGCGGAATACCACAAAGAGAAAGTGTACCCACTAAAAAAGAAGTTTTTGTAATTGGTACATGTTTTGTTAAACCGCCCATAAGAACCATATTTTGACTTTTAGCTGGAGAATATCCAACAACAGCTTCCATTGAATGAATAATGGATCCAGATCCTAAAAATAACAATGCTTTTGAATAAGCATGAGTAATCAAATGAAATAAAGCGGCTCGATAAGATCCCATACCTAGAGCTAACATCATATAACCCAATTGAGACATTGTAGAATAGGCCAAATTTTTCTTAATATCTTTTTGAGCAATAGCTAAAGTAGCTCCCAATACTACTGTTATTATACCTATAAAAGCTATTCCATTCATTATTGCGGGTAGAACGATGAAAAGAGGAAGAAGCCGAGCTACAAGAAAAATTCCTGCCGCTACCATAGTAGCAGCATGTATAAGGGCGGAAATAGGAGTAGGCCCCTCCATAGCATCTGGTAGCCAGACATGAAGAGGAAATTGGGCGGATTTAGCGATTGAACCACAAAATAGCAAGAGTGCAAACAAAGTAACAAAAAAAATATTAACCTCATTTTTACAAATCAAGTTCTTTATTATTTGAAACAAATCCCGAAATTCCAAACTACCCGTTATCCAATAAAGACCTAAAATTCCCAATAATAAACCAAAATCCCCTACACGATTAGTTACAAATGCTTTTTGACAAGCATTCGCCGCAATAGGACGTGTAAACCAAAAGCCTATTAATAAATAAGAACACATTCCAACCAATTCCCAAAAAACATAAATTTGTATCAAATTCGAACTAGTAACTAATCCCAACATTGAAATATTAAAAAGAGTCATATAAGCAAAAAATCTCAAATATCCTTGATCATGAGACATATAATTATCACTATAAATAAGAACCAGAATGCCAACAGTAGTAATTAATATTGACATAATAGAAGTAAGTGAATCGATCAAGTACCCAAACTCTAAAGAAAGATCATTATTTATGGTCCAAGACCATACATATTGATAAATGGAACTATTATGGATTTGATGAATAGCCAGATCAACCGAAAAAATCATAACTATAGTTAACAATAAAATACTAGAAAAGGCCCACATACGGCGAAGATTTTTTGTTGCCGTTGGAAAAAGTAGAAGTCCCACTCCTATTAACATAGGAACAGGAAATGGAATAAAAGGTATGATCCATGAATATTGATGTGTATATTCCATACAATAAACAAAAAAAAATTCGGATTCTAATTAATTTTGTTTCTTATTCGTCGATTTTTATTTTATCTCTTTTGTAAAGAAGGGGTTCGGTTAATAAAAAAGTAAACATAGAATTAAAATAGAATTATCTAATTCTAATATTAATTATTCTGAATCTTTGTACAATATTTCGAATATTACAAAGTATAGACTCAAAATGGACCAATAACAAAATTCCTAGTGAAAAATAAACTTTTATTCTAATTCATATTAATTATTAATATGAATATAAATAAGAATGAAATTTATAAAATCAAGATTTTGTGTGTAGAGTCAGTATAAAATAAATAATTAATTACACCAAAACTAAAAGCATTCGTTTATTTTTTTAACTAATTTAGTATTTTATATTACAATAAAAAAAATATAGATGTTTGGAAAAATTTATAAAAATGGTTATAATATTCAATGTTTTACTTTAAATAGCAAATAAAAAAATGGGAAGTGAGATAGATAAGATATATGGCTAATTAAAGATAAATTCATTTTCATTTAGGGAAAAAATGTCTTTCACATCAAACTATATAACAATCAAAAACTATACTAATTATATGGCAGTTCCAAAAAAGCGCACTTCTATATCAAAAAAAATTATTAGAAACACTTTATGGAAAAAGAAGGGATATTGGACAAGATTGAAAGCTTTTTCATTAGCGCAATCTATTTTTACGGGGAATTCGAAAAGCTTTTTTTGTAAGAAATACAAACGTTAGAATATTTTCAATTAACTTGATTCAACAAATATTCTTCAATACAAAAATACTAATATAAATTGAATATGAATATTTAATATAATATTAATTTAGGATATTTACACATTATTTATATATATATATTCTAAATAAATATTAGAAATAAAAAAATGAGTCATTCAAAATTACATAAAGAATAATTGGATTTTTATTTATTTTTAATTTTTACATTTATAAGAATTCAGAATAATAATCGATTTCGAATAAGAATATAGAATAATAAAAAAAATATTGAAATATATATATTTCTAATAGATTCTAATAGAATTCTTTAAATTCTTTATTTAATGTTTAATAAACAAATATTGTACTTTAATTGATTCTTTGAATCTCGACAATTGACTAAAATTTGCTTATTATGATTTTGAGTAAGCCGCTATGGTGAAATTGGTAGACACGCTGCTCTTAGGAAGCAGTGCTAGAGCATCTCGGTTCGAGTCCGAGTAGCGGCATGACATATTATCTTCTAAAAAAATAGGTCTTATAATGAACTCAATTCTTATTTCTATTCCTAGTATTTCGATTTTTTCATTCTAAATTATATATGGTATTTTCAACTTTAGAGCATATATTAACTCATGTATCGTTTTCGGTCATATCCATTTTAATATCAATCCATTTGATAATTTTATTATTAGTTAATGAAATTATAGGATTATATGATTCGTCTAAAAAAGGCATGATAATAACTTTTTTTTTTATAACGGGATTGTTAGTTACTCGTTGGGTTTTTTCGCGCCATTTACCATTTAGTGATTTATATGAATCATTAATATTTCTTTCATGGACTTTTTCCATTTTTTATATGGTTCCTTACTTCAAAAAGCATAAAAACGACTATATAAATACAATAATAACACCCAGTGTTATTTTTACCCAAGGCTTTGCTACTTCGGGTCTTTTAACTGAAATGAACGAATCCGTAATATTAGTACCTGCTTTACAATCCCATTGGTTAATGATGCATGTAAGTATGATGATATTGGGTTATGCAACTCTTTTATGTGGATCATTATTATCAGTGGCTATTTTAGTTATTACATTTCAAGAACTTATACAAATTCTTGGTAAAAGCAAGAATTTGTATGTTTTAAATGAATCATTTTCTTTTGCTGAAATAAAATACATGAATATGAATGAAAAAAAGAATGTTTTGCAAAAAACTTCTTTTTCATCTTATAGAAATTATTTTAGATCTCAATTTATTCAACAATTGGATCGTTGGGGTTACCGTACTATTAGTCTAGGTTTTATATTTTTAACGATAGGTATTATTTCGGGAGCAGTATGGGCTAATGAGGCATGGGGGTCATATTGGAATTGGGATCCAAAGGAAACTTGGGCTTTTATTACTTGGACTATATTCGCGATTTATTTACATACCAGAAAAAATCAAAAATTGAAAAATATAAATTCTTCAATAGTGGCCTCTATGGGCTTTCTTATAATTTGGGTATGTTATTTAGGGATAAATCTTTTAGGAATAGGACTACATAGTTATGGTTCATTTACACTTAATTGAATTAAAGTGAGTAAAGAACTTCACAAATACAAATATCGAAAACATATTATTATATATAATAATATATAATAACAAAGAAAACTTCCAATAAATGATAGAGAACCCTTTAAATCAAGTAATGTATTAGTGATTCAAGGGGTTCTCACAAACAACAAACATATTCAATTAGAATTCAAATTAAATTCATTTAATATTGTAATTAATACAAAAGAAATATATATATATTTGTATTGTACATAGGATTTTTTTCTATTTTTGATTTTTTTCATTTATTCGTGAAAACTCTCTATAAAAAATTAGATAGAATAGCTTCAACCTTGTCAGCCGAAAATGAAAAAATAAAATCTGGATAAATACCAATACTTATTACGGGTATAAGGATAGAAATTGAAATAAATAATTCTCGGGGCCCCGAATCAAAAAAATAAGAATTTGGTGTATTAAAAAGCTTGTATCCATAGAACATTTGACGTAAGATAGATAATGAATAAATAGGAGTTAATATCATTCCAATTGCTGTTACAAAAGTGATTAGTATTTTAGTTATTAAAAGATATTTTTGGCTAGTAATTATTCCCAATAAGACTATAAATTCTGCAACAAAACCGCTCATGCCCGGCAATGCAAGAGAAGCCATCGATAAGATAGTGAAAACCATGAATATTTTGGGCATTGGGATAGCCATTCCACCCATTTCATCGAGATAAAGAAGACGTAATCTATCATAACTAGTTCCCGCCAAGAAAAAAAGCGCAGCGCCAATAAATCCATGAGAGATTATTTGTAAAATAGCCCCGTTGAGACCTGTATCGCTTATAGAACCAATTCCTAAAACTAAGAAACCCATATGAGATACCGAAGAATAAGCTATTCTTTTTTTTAAATTACGTTGACCAAGAGATGTTGAAGCTGCATAGATTATTTGAATTGAACCTAATAGCATTAACCAGGGGCAAAATATAGAATGAGCGCGAGATAATAATTCCATATTAATTCGAACCAACCCATATGCTCCCATTTTTAATAATATTCCGGCTAAAAGCATACAAGTGCTGTAATGCGCCTCTCCGTGGGTGTCTGGTAACCATGTATGTAAGGGTATAATTGGTGATTTGACAGCAAAAGCAATAAGAAATCCCATATAGAATATTATTTCAAGCGCCACGGGATATGATTGGTTAGTTAATGATTCAAAATTGAATGTTGGTTCATTAGAACTATATAAACTCATACCCAGAATACCCAGTAATAAAAAAACAGAACTTCCCGCAGTATACAAAATAAACTTTGTAGCTGAATACAAACGTTTTTTTCCACCCCACATGGATAAAAGGAGATAAACGGGAATTAATTCTAATTCCCACATGATGAAAAAAAGTAAAATGTCTCGAGAAGAAAATGTTCCTATTTGACCACTATACATTGCTAACATCAGGAAATAGAATAATTGGGATTCTCGAGTAACCGGCTGAGCTGCTAACGTAGCTAAAGTAGTGATAAATCCCGTCAATAAAATAGGTCCTATAGAGAGTCCATCTATTCCGAATCTCCAGTAAAAGTCAAAAAAATTTATCCATTTATAATTTTCTGTCAATTGGATTAGTGGATCATCCAATTCGAAATAATAACAAAATGCATAGGCTATTAAAAGGAGATCCATTAAACAAATAAAAATAGTATACCACTTAATTACCTTATTTCCTTTATGAGGAAATAAAAAAATTAAGGAACCCCCGGCTATTGGCAAAACTACAACTATTGTTAACCAAGGAAAATAATTCGTGATAAAAATAAGATATACTTAGACTAGAAAAACCCGCGCTCAAAATACAAAAGATTATCTTTATATAATCTTTTGTATTTTGAGCGCGGGTTTTTGCCAGTAAAAAAAAGGACTTGTATGTGTGGTTCTTTTTGAAACGTATCAATAAGCTAGACCCATGCTTCGAGTTGTTTCATGCCATAAATAAACTCTAACACTTAAGAAATCTGTCGGACAAGCGGATTCACACCTCTTACAACCAACACAGTCCTCTGTTCTTGGGGCAGAAGCAATTTGTTTAGCTTTACATCCATCCCAAGGTATCATTTCTAATACATCTGTGGGGCAGGCTCGGACACATTGAGTACATCCTATACATGTATCATAAATCTTTACTGAATGTGACATTGGATCGTAATCCTTGAACATAAAAAATTCAACATTTTCAATCTAGTAAACTCGTAAACGAATTATATATTTATATATATAAGACACCAGATGAATCAATGATTTATCAGAATTTTGCTAATCAAAATAGACTTATAGATTAATTAAGAATAACAGAATAGAACCAAGATACTTTGATTTCTTATGTTTATTTTCGCAAACATGATCATAAGTTATATATCATATATGCTAATTAGAATTGATTATATAGTACACTATTCGAAATTCTACTTTCTTTTTATTTTTTATGAGTAATACTATTTATTCAACAAATTCGATTGATTGATACGGGTTGATTTTCTATTACGATAAATTGAGGAAACAATAGCCAGTCCGATAGCTGCTTCAGCGGCTGCAACAGCTATAACAAAAATTGAAAAAATATTTCCTTTTAATTGGCGACTATCAAAAAAATCAGAAAAGGTTACGAGATTTATATTAACTGCATTCAGTATAAGTTCAAGACACATAAGGGCTCTAACCATATTTCGGCTCGTGATCAACCCATAGATACCTATAGAAAATAAATAGGCACTCAAAACAAGTGCATGCTCGAATATCATTGACCAACTCCTTATCCATTTTTATTCATTTCAATATGAACAAGAATTCAACGGATTTGATTGACTAAAGAATATAATAACTAACTAAATAATATATTGGCAATAAAAAAAATGATTTTCGACATAAATACTATTTTACGTTCACATAGAATTCAAGGAAAATGAATGTGATAAAATCTAACAAAATTAAATTTTGATTTTTATTATTAGTCAATTTCTAAAAATTGATTATTGGCGAGCTACGACAATTGCACCTATCAAAGCAACTAAAAGAATTATTGAAATGAGTTCAAATGGAAGAAAAAAATCTGTTGATAAATGAATTCCAATTTGTTGACTCGTACTTATCAAATCTTGCTCTATAATCTGATTGGGTCTTGTAGTCCAAATGATTCCGTGCCATGATGTATCTAGAATAGTAGTTATTAGTGAAACAAAAATACTTGTACAAACCATGAAAGTAATTCCATCCCCAACGGTCCAAAGACGAAAATCTTGGTGATATTCTGAACCATTCATGAACATCACAGCAAATATTATTAAAACATTTATAGCGCCCACGTAAATAAGTAGCTGTGATGCAGCTACAAAATGGGAGTTTGATAAAATATAGAATAAAGATATACAAACAAGAACCAGTCCCAACGAAAAAGCAGAAAAAATGGGATTCGTAAATAATACTACTCCTAGACTTCCTAATATAAGACCCGATCCAAAAAAAACTAAAAGAAAATCATGTAACTGTTCAGGCAAATCCATTATATGTAAAATAAGAGATAAATAAATCGAAATTTCATGACCTTATTGATATGACCAGGAAAAAAAATAATATATTAACTACTAAAATTCTCTCCGCATTGAATTCAACCCAATCCTAAGATAAGAAATGTGAATTGCTATAGGTAGAGTTGTTATAGGATTAATGTCATTCCATTCTTTTCTTTATGTAAAAGAGTAATTTCAAACCAAACTATACGAAAATGAAAGTATATATAAATAAATATATTTAATATTTATAGAATATAAAATATTTCTACTAACATAATATCTAATATTTAGAATATTTATTCATTTTTTTTTATAACATTTTTATTATTATGCTAATTTATATTATTTTATTCAATTATATATTTGTATAATTATTTGATTTATATTTTATGAATTTTCGTTTTATAATAATTTTATTTAATTATAAATACTTTAATTTTATTTGAATTGTTCGAATTGTATAATCATCAATTACAGACATTGGTAAACGGCCCAAAGCGATTTGATTATAATTCAATTCGTGGCGATCATAAGTCGAAAGTTCATATTCTTCAGTCATTGATAAACAATTGGTTGGACAATACTCAATACAGTTACCACAAAATATACAGATTCCGAAATCAATACTGTAATTAAGCAATTGTTTCTTTCGAATATCAGTTTCTAGTTTCCAATCAACAACAGGTAGATCTATGGGACATACACGAACACATACTTCACAAGCAATGCATTTATCAAATTCAAAATGTATTCGACCACGGAAACGTTCTGATGTGATTATTTTTTCATAAGGATATTGAATAGTTACAGGTAAACGATTTGCGTGAGATAAGGTAATCATGAAACTTTGACCAATGTACCTTGCAGCTCGGACTGTTTGTTGACCATAATTTATGAATCCAGTTACCATAAGGAACATATCGTGAATATGTCTGAATATTTTTTTTCTTTCTCTTGTTTGAGACAAGTTATGAATATAGAAGATCCGTTTTTTATAGTGAAAACAGTTGAAACGAAGTTGTTAATAATAGATTACCGAGAGAAATGGGTAAAAGAAACTTCCACCCAAGATTTAATAATTGATCTATTCTTAGCCTAGGCAAAGTCCATCTTGTTGTGATAGAAACGAATAAGAATAAATAAGTTTTAGCTAGTGTAATAAAGATACCAATTATTGTTACAAAAACTCCATATGTTTTATTTATTTCAAAAAACTCAGAAACGAATATGTACGGAATAGAGATATTCGAACCACCCAAGTAAAGAACCGTTACAAATAAGGAAGAAATTAATAGGTTTAAATATGAAGCAACGTAAAATAAACCAAATTTGATACCGGAATATTCGGTTTGATAACCCGCTACTAATTCTTCTTCCGCTTCCGGTAAATCAAAAGGTAATCTTTCACACTCTGCTAGGGAAGAAATTAGAAAAACGATGAAACCCATAGGTTGACGCCACAAATTCCACCCCCAAAAACCATATTTTGATTGTGCATCAACTATATCAACTGTACTTAAACTGTTAGATAATCCTAGTCGGTGATAACATTACTGTTCCCATCTCTATTGCAGAACCGTACATGAGATTTTCACCTCATACGGCTCCTTTAAAGCCTTAAAAAAATATAAGGACCGGGCCGATTATTTATCCCTTGATATATCCCTAAGATAGATAAGAGATATATCCCTAAGATAGATAAGATTCGATTTTATCGGACGGTTCTGAATTAGACCAATTGAATTCTGTCTGTTCTAATAAAATAAAAAATTAAACAAAAATACATTTTATTTAAATAAATAAAAAATCCAAAAGGTACTTCTGAATTGATCTCATCCCTTAAAAAATCTAAATTTAAATTTGTTGAGTAATAACAGAATTCTTCCATAAAATACTCGTTTTGAATTCTCAATAACTCCCTCCAATAACTCTCTCATCGTTTTCGATTACGAAAAAGAATTACATGTTTGTTTTCTAAATTATGACATGAATTCTATCTCCATAAATAGGGATATAAGACAAAAAAGAAAAAGGGGATTACTTTTTTTTTGTTCTTATCCTATTCTTTTTTTGTGCAAGTAAAATAAAAAGGGACTTAAAAAAAAAATTAAAGGATTATTTCGTTCCCGATAGTCATTTATTTAATCAGTGGATGGAAGTATACTCTGGATCGGAATTGTGGGGAGTACTGCCTTATTTTTTCTACCAACTTAAAGCTCCAATTAGTATTCTTTTTCTATTATACATAAATGTTCTTTTGGATATTTTTTAAAAATATACGTTACTAATCCTTTGTGTATCTTGGTGTTTCTAACCATCCATTCATTTTTTTATTAATCCCTTATTTATGTTAATATATGTATGATAATGCATACAAATGATGTTGAAAATTTTTAAAAGGTCGGTCTTTGGCGCCCGCTTCAAGACAGGATGACTAATCAACCAACCTTGGGATAAATGACCAATTTTACCTATAAATTTAATTCATTTTTTTCACTTAATTCTTATACATAGAAAATGAGACTCAATATTTTTACTGCAATTTTAAATCATCATACTTTCTATTAACTATAAGTAATAGAATAGTATTCTATAAATTATATTCAATAGAAGCTGTTTTATTGCACTCATATAACTATCTGATTAAATTCTTCAATCCGAATTGCGAAAAATAATAAATGGAATATATATATATTCCATTTATTATCCTCCTTTACTATAAACTTTACTATAAAGAGAGGAGTATAGCAATAATAATAGTATCGAAAAATTTATGTCTCAACGAATCGCACGTAGAGATATCGATAACACACATAGAGTTAATGGTATTTCATAACTAATCGATTGAGCAGCCGCTCGTAGACCACCTAAAAAGGAATATTTATTATTCGACCCATATCCTGACATAAGAAGTCCAATGGGAGCAATACTCGAAATAGCAATCCATAAAAAAACACCAATATTCAGATCAGATAAAACAAAGTTATAGCCAAAAGGAATTACTGAATAGCTTATTATAATTGATATGACCGATATGGATGGTCCTATACTGAATAAACGAATATCTCCTCTAGATGGAATAAGATTCTCTTTGAAAAGCAATTTTGTTCCGTCTGCTATAGCTTGAAGAACTCCAAAAGGACCGGTGTATTCAGGTCCAATACGCTGTTGTATCCCTGCGGATATTTCTCTTTCTAGCCATACAATTGCTAGTACACTTATTGTAATTCCCAATACAAGAATAAAAATAGGGGCAAATACCCATATAATTCCATATACCTCTTTAAAAGATTCCAATCCGAAAAAAAAATGGATATCTTGTATTTCTGTTATGTCAATTATCATTTCAACGATCAACTTCTCCCATAATAATATCTATGCTACCTAGTATTGTCATAATATCGGCCAATTTCATTCTTTTAACTAATTGAGGAAGAATTTGCAAATTGATAAAACCTGGTGGACGAATTTTCCATCTCCAAGGAAAACCATTTTGATCCCCTATTAGAAAAATTCCTAATTCTCCCTTGGGTGCCTCAACTCTTACGTAAAGTTCTTGTTTTGGCAATTCAAAAGTCGGAGACGGTTTTTTACTAATAAATCGATACTCAAAATTATTCCATTCTGGCTCTTTTTCTCTATCAAAGCAGCGGATTTCTAAATTTTCATACGGCCCCCCGGGAATTTCTTCCAAAGCCTGTTGAATAATTTTTATGGATTCCATCATTTCACCAATTCGAACTAAATAACGAGCTAATGAATCTCCTTCTTTTTGCCATTGAACTTCCCAATCAAATTCTTCGTAACATTCATAATTATCAATTTTACGTAGATCCCATTGTATTCCGGAAGCCCGAAGCATCGGTCCAGATAAACCCCAATTTATTACTTCCTTTCCATCAACAACACCTACCCCCTCAACCCGTTCTAAAAAAATAGGATTTCGCGTAATAAGTTTTTGATATTCAACAATCCTTGTTAAAAAATAATCGCAGAAATCAAAACATTTATCTACCCAACCATAAGGTAGATCAGTCGCTACACCCCCGATACGAAAAAAATTATGCATCATTCTCATACCCGTCGCAGCTTCGAATAGATCATATATTAATTCTCTTTCTCTGAAAATATAGAAGAAGGGGGTTTGTGCACCAATATCTGCCATAAAAGGTCCTAGCCATAGTAGGTGAGAAGCTATACGACTCAACTCCAACATAATTACTCGGATATAGCTAGCTCTTTTAGGTACTTGAATATTTCCCAACTGTTCTGGTCCGTTTACAGTTATTGCTTCTGTAAACATAGTAGCTAAATAATCCCAACGTGTTACATAAGGCAGATATTGTATAATTGTTCGGTTTTCCGCTATTTTTTCCATTCCTCTGTGTAAATAACCCAATATTGGTTCACAATCAATAACATCCTCACCATCTAAAGTAACAATAAGTCGAAGAACACCATGCATTGATGGGTGGTGAGGTCCCATATTGACTATCATGAAGTCCTTTCTTGTAGTTGAAATATTCATAGGTTTTTCCTCGATTCATTCTTCTATGAATCGCTTAAAAAAAAGTTCATCAAAATTCAAGATCTAATAATAATAAATAGAATAATTGAGAATTACTCTTCAATTTAACGAATTTTTGACTCCCGAATATCAAACTGATTTATTAATTTTTTATAACGTATTCTATCTTTCTTTGACAAATAAGACAGTAATCGTCCCCGTTTTCCCAGAATTTTACGTAAACCTCTTTGAGATAAATAGTCTTTTCGGTGCAATTCAAAATGTGAAGTAAGTCGTCGTATTCTATTGGTAAAATGGAATACTTGAAATTCAACTGATCCCGGGTTTTCTTCTTTTTTTTCTTGTGAAATAACAGGTATAAATGCATTTTTTACCATAAAAAAATGAAAGTTTTTCGCTTCTCCTCGCTTTTTATAGATATTTTTATTGATCAGTAATAATAATGACACTAATTTTTAATTTAGTATATAAATCTGAATTTCCTTAAGAATTCCTGATTTTTTTACAATCGAATTAATTCTTATAAATTTAAGAAATCCAATTTAAATAGATATAAAAGAGACTGTTTTTATGGATTCACCCCCCAAAAATTGTATACTTAAAAAATAGAAGAGTATTTTGTTGATTCTTTTTTTGATCTAACAGATATATCATTGAATTTCTATCAATGTCATAATGCGTGTCTGTATTTATCTTATGTATATATCAATTTGTCTTCATATACCATATATATATATATTACGGTAATATAGAAGAAAAATTTCTATTAACGAATTTTCAATCGCGGATACATATGTATCCTTATTATACTGAAACGGCTTCCATTATGGGTATTAAACCAATAGCGATTTATACAAGCTAAATCTTCTAATCGATAAGTTGGCCAAAGAAAAATTTTTAAATTCATTAGTTTTTTTTTCTCTTTCTCCAAATATTTTCTTTTTTTATTCAAAACTTGAAAACAATTATGTACTTTATTTTCATTATAAAATATTGTGTTTCTATGCATACTATTTCTATTACTAGGATTTAAACAAATTAGGATTCTTAATTCTCTACGACGTCTAGCGGATAAAATATTTTCAGGAACAAGTAGATCATAATTATTTGTTTCTTTTTTTTCTGTTATCTTCTGATCTCTTGTTCTTGTAATGTATTTATCAAAATTTTTCTTATTAACATGACTTTTTTCTGGGTATTTTTGATAAATTTTGCGTTTATTCTTATGAATTAATGAAAGACCCATGGTTTGATACATAAAAAATTGTTTATTGTTTTTTCTAGACAGGCGAACTGGTTCGATAACAAATATTTCTTTTTTCAGAAATTTTTTATTTTTATTTTTCCTTAAGCCTGGAAGAGTTAAATTCTTCTGATTTTGAATCATCATAATATCTAGACCTAGCTCTCCTCTTTGAATAGAGGCTATCGTAATTTCTCTTAAATTTTTCAATCTAATCAGTAGACAATATACTTTGACATTTTTAAATATTCTTTGACCTAAAAAATTCTTCCAGTTCAAATGTAAAGTCACAAAATTTCTTAGTAACAAATTAAGTTCTGCCTCCATCTTGTTTTTGTCTTTCTTTTTCTTTATACCCTTACTATTCTTTTCACTGCCCGATCCTACATAATCTTTTTCAATATCTTTTTCTTGGTTTGAGAAAGATAATTCAAGATTTATTCGATCGGCATATTCTGCTTTTGCTCGATTTCGAGTCCCTAACTCCAATTCAAGAGATTTCTTTTTTTTAGATGATCTAAAAATATTGATTCTTTTTTTCTTTCTAGTAATGTTATTTGTATTTTCACTAATATTTTGATTTACATTAAAATGTAAAAAAAGTAATTTGATTGGTATAACCCACGGGTTAACCCTATATGCATTATAAAATATCAAAAATTTTGAAAAGAACCAAAATTCCGGATTCGATATGGAACGATTTAGTATCTCTATATTGATTCCCATCCAATCGAAATACTTTCTATCCATATTTTTTTCCATATCTATAATAGCATCTTCTGCTATATAATTCTTGATAAAGATATTACCTATTATATCAAATAATTCTTTTTTATGCGTGTTGTAATTCGAAGAAATCACCAGGTTTTTATTTGCTTGAAATAGGGATCTATATCCATAAATAGATGAGTCTTTCTTATCTGCATAATTGATAAAATTATAGGATAAAAGATCATATCTATATTGTTTTATAATTTTTTTTTTTTTTTTTAATGCGTCTACTTGTTGTTCTTTGTAAAGAATTAATCGACTTTTTTCATATGAATCCCATTTGGTTAAATCTTTATTTTGAGCTGCACGACATTCAGTGATTCTATTTCTCCATTTTTGTGGTACTAATCTAGACCATCTGCTTTGAGATAAGTCATATTGATAATAATGATCCTTTAACCAATTTGTCCATTGATTTATTACAGAATTGGGAGGGTTCTTATGTTTTAATTTAGAATGAAATATTACTTGTACTCCAAAAAAAGAATGCTTTATTTCATTTTTAAGAAAAAAAAAAATTCCATGATATTGAAAAACAGATCTTAACTTATATATGTTAATATTATAAATTCGGGTTTGTAATAATTTTAAAAATACATATGCTTGTGACAAAAAGGAGACATCACAAGAATTCTGTGAATTCGTATTCCTAGTATAAAAATATTTGTGTATAATCGAAATAAAGCGAATTATACTTTGATTTGTTTTATCAGTTCTTTCTGCATTTGCTTCATTATTGTAAATGAATTTATTTAAATTTTTTTTTGTTGATTCAAGAAAAAGTTGTGTATTGATCCTAGGAATACAAATGATATATAGAAATATATCTATGTATATCCTTTTTATGAAAAATTTAAAAAAAGAATGTGATTTACGAGTTAATCGAACATTGCTTCTTCTTTGTAATATCTGCAATTTTTTTTTTTCGAATTCTATCCTTTTACTATCATAAGTAGTTTTGTTCGAATGAATATTTTTCTCTGAAATTACAAGCCCTCTTTTCTTTTCTTCTTTTTTCATTTTTTCTATTTTTTTTATAACTGCTTTTCTTTTAACATTAAGATCCCTTATTTTTTTTTTTGTCAATGAATAATTTGCTGAATTTATAGATTGAATTGGAATGGTTGCTTCAGAAATCATTGGACTATTCTTATAGATTGTTGAATCTTTTATGCTTTCGCTCAATGCATCTATTTGTTTTAATTTTAATTGAATAAATATAAATTTGGAAAATTGTTTTATTTTTTTCGTTAGAAATAGAATACTTTTGATGATCCATTTTGCTTTTTCTTTTAAGATATTTCGAAACAATTTCATTTTTTGACTTAAAACTTTTAGAACTAGAAAAATGAAAAAATGAAATTGTTTCGTTTTTTTTTTGAGTTCTTTTAAAATGGGATCAAAAAAAAATGAAAATAGATTTTGGGTAGAACCAGAAAAGGGCAATTCAACTTCCGTTCCCCAAATTGTTAAAAAACAAAAGTTTTTTTTTTTCACCCCCCTTTTTTTCATTTGATCTTTTTTCTTTTCATTGGATCGTAGCTTAGATCTGTGCCAAGGTTTTAGACGAAAAGGAAATAATATCTTTATCTGAATACCGTCTGTTAGCCATTTTTTTGGAAATTCAGTTTCGGATAATTGAACCCCATTATACGTACATTTAATATACATTTCTCTCTTCCAATCCCTAAAATCTTCAGACCATTCGGGAAATTGAAAAAATAGTATACGAACAATATTTTTGATTATTATCAATGAAGGTAATAGAATATATTTTCTAAGAATCGATTGGGTTATTAATAAAACACCTCTTATTACTTGAGCAAATATAATGCTATCCCAGGCTTCGGCTATTTCAATACGTTTTTTTTCCTCATTTTCTTTTTTTTTTTTTATTTCCTCCTCTTTTTTCGAACTTTCTTTTGCCCTTTCCTCTGTATAATCTAAAATTTGAAATTCTGTCTTTTTTCGCATCCAATTTTTTAACAAAAAAAAGATTTTAATTGACTTGAAACTATCAAAAGAAAAGAATAAGGATTTCTCAATTTTATCCAAAAAAAGAGGGGAATGCACACTTTTTTGAAAAAATTTCCAAGTAACTGTTTTACGCCGTTGAGCACGTATAGATCCTTTGATTATGTCTCGTCGAAAATCCGATTGTTGTGAATAACGTATTAAAGCCAATTCGTTTTTTTTTTTTTCAGTATTATTAGTATCTCCAGTATCACTATAAGTATCGTTTTTCTGTAAAAATTTAGATTTACTCAAAATGACTACACGTTTGGCTTTTCTAGAACGAATTT